GCAGAAACATAAAAGTACTCCTATGAATGTGGAATAGGCTGAATTCTTCCATTTAATTTGGGATTTTCAAATCATCTAGAACTTCTTAGATGAAACAAGAAAAGAATTTCTTTTGATCAAATCAAGCCGCATAGTTGAGAGTTTGTTTGCTGCAGGACATGCCTTGTTTCAAGATTCATCTAATGTTATCCCACTTTTTCTTTTTTTTCCTTCTTTCAATTTTATTTCTATATGTGTAGACATAGCATGCTTTTACACAAACAAGATTCTCTTATACTTAGTTATTTTTCTTTTCTATTATACTTATTCTTAAACTAAGTATTCTTATACTTAGTTTATACTTATTATCTTATAAATCTTAATAAAGTAAAGACTTATCTTATTTCTATTTCATATTGATCTTATATCTTCTAAATAGAATAGAAATAGAAAGCGAAAGAATCTCTTATAGTAAAGAATAAGAGAAAGAAATTCAATAATTAAGATTTTCAATTCAATTCACAATTCAATTAATAACAATTAAAAAAAAATAGAAATTGAAAGAAAAAGAATAAAAATAAATAAGAGAAATAAGAAATAGAGTCTATTATTTCTATGATATGAAAGATGAATATAGTACTAAAAAGTACTAAAATCGCGTTTTGGAATGAACCAAAATACTTGTTTGTTTTGTTACGGCAATAAAACTTCGTAAGACCAACCAATGGGTTAGGTTTCGCTACAAGAAAAAGGTTTGTTCTATTTTTATAGTAAACCTACACAATGAAAGATAGCACAAAGTGGTAGATTCGACAGAATCGTGAACGATCGACATAACAAAAGATCCTCCTAATAATAGAAGATCCTTCTAATAGTTAATAGTCTAATAGAAAGAATCACACATTATCGAACAATTCGACAGACAAAATTACCAAACCCACTCCACTCTTAGAATATAGAAGAAAGAACATTGATGGATTTAGGGATAATGAATGAGCCCTACATTATCTTTGAAACAAATGGAAAGAATCTCTTAGGTTTGTTGTTCCACCAAAAAGTGATTAGTCAGAGGGCTTTTACAAATACTCAAGATCAAGAAAAGAATAGGTCTAGATCCATGCGACTTAGGATTGGATTTGCTTGGGTTGAAGTCTTCAGACAGGATTATGTCATGATTTTCATTAGAAAAAAAAAAAGTGTATCACTAATTCTTTGATCATGGGCAGGAAAAGAGGAAAAATATCATATGTAATTCATTCATGAAAGTGGATGAAGAGAGATGGGTATTTGATCCGAGATTTGACAAATACCAATTGGGTCCGTTGGAATGAATTATTGTGTTTCTTTTCTTGTTCCTACTACTACTCAAATAAAATTTCTATACAAAACAAAAAAGGAATGTATTAGGGCTATACGGACTCGAACCGTAGACCTTCTCGGTAAAACAGATAAAACTTATTATTATCGAAATGATTCAAACTGTTTCAAAGACCCAACATGCATTTTGTTGCATTGGGCTCTTTCATCAACTGATGTAAAGATCAGTTAGTTCACCATATTTTTCTTTACAGAAAGATAAGAAGATAATGAGATGGCTCCATGTGCTCTGATTCATTATTTGTATCCTGATATAGGAGCAATACCAAAGTGTTTCAAAGAAGGGTGACCTTGATTTAGGTCTGCCTTCGGCCTAGATCAACCTAAGTGAAATGCAGTCTCTATCGCTCCGCTGCAAGAGTCCAATATGAGACTTCATACACCTCAAAGCTCATAGGACGAAAAGAGGTTCTTTTGAGATCCTTATACTCATTATGTTATGCCTGGCATTGAATGGACTGGGCATTTACCTTACAATGGCAGGTTCTATTTGATTTGGCACCGGAATTCGCACCTGAATCGGATCAAACCAAATATTTGTCAGGCTATTTTTCTCTTGTTCTCTCGAATCTACGGAGTAAGACATCGACTTCTCAAAAAGATCAATTATGGTCATTGCATAATAGGCTCCCTTGAAAAGCATTGGCGCACGTGTAAACGAGGTGCTCTACCTAACTGAGCTATAGCCCTTGGCATAACTATTTTAACATAGAGACAATTTCTTGTCAAGAAGGGTATCCCATAATCCCACATGATAACTCTCTGATCCGTTTACGTTTACTGGTAAAAGATTGATATTGCTTAGAAAACATATTTTACCTATAATCCATCGAAGTGATGGAGACCCTTTTTGTGGTGATAAATGGCCTACTTAACCCAGTGGTTAGAGTATTGCTTTCATACGGCGGGAGTCATTGGTTCAAATCCAATAGTAGGTAGAACTTATTAGATACCGGATTCCATGGTATCTAATAAGTTTTTCTACCCATCCTATTTTTTCGTTCTATCATCAGATTAATCAGATTAGACTTCATTGTGTTCAAATTGTGGAATCCAAATGTAGTGTGTAGTGTATAATAAAGAACTCTTTTGATTTTGATTGATACTACTAATAGGAAATCACTTTGACAGCTTCTACTCGTGTCCTAGCTCGTCTGAGAGCTAGATTTGACTCAATTGCTTGTCTCTTACCCTCAGCTCTACTCAAGTTAGCTTCAGCTATTTCAAGAGTTTGTTGAGCTTCTTGTGGATCAATGTCAGTACTAATTTCCGCACTATTTCCTAAAATGGTGATCTCATTATTACTTATTCTAGCGAAACCGCCCATAAGAGCCACCGTTACCCATCGGTCGTTTAGTCGTATTCTCAAAAGACCTATATCTACAGCCGTGGCAATGGGGGCATGGTTTGGTAATACGCCAATTTGTCCACTATTAGTAGATAAAATAATCTCTTTAACTTCGGAATCCCAAATCATTCGATTAGGAGTCAGTACACAAAGATTTAAGGTCATTTCTTCAATTTGCTCTCCTCTTCTAAGTTCATAGCTTTCGCGGTAGCTTCATCGATGTTACCCACCAAATAAAAGGCCTGCTCGGGAAGACCGTCTAATTCTCCGGAAAGGATGAATTGAAACCCCCGAATTGTTTCTGCGAGACCAACATATTTCCCTGGAGAACCAGTAAAGACTTCTGCCACAAAGAAGGGTTGTGATAAGAAACGCTCAATCTTTCGTGCTCTTGCTACAGTTAAACGATCTTCTTCGGATAATTCGTCCAACCCAAGGATAGCTATAATGTCCTGAAGTTCTTTATAACGTTGTGAAGTTTGCTTAACCCTTTGCGCAGTTTCATAATGTTCCTCGCCAACGATCCGAGGTTGTAACATAGTTGATGTTGAATCCAAGGGATCTACTGCTGGATAAATACCTTTGGCAGCTAATCCTCTTGATAATACTGTAGTAGCATCTAAATGTGCAAATGTCGTGGCAGGGGCAGGGTCGGTCAAATCATCCGCAGGTACATAAACTGCTTGGATCGATGTTATAGATCCTTCTTTGGTAGAAGTAATTCTTTCTTGCAAAGAACCCATTTCCGTACTAAGGGTAGGTTGATAACCCACTGCAGAAGGCATTCTGCCTAATAAGGCAGAGACTTCGGACCCTGCTTGAACGAAACGAAATATATTGTCAATGAATAGAAGTACGTCTTGCTCATTAACATCCCGGAAATATTCCGCCATGGTTAGGGCAGTCAAGCCAACTCTCATACGAGCTCCTGGCGGTTCATTCATTTGACCATAGACTAGAGCCACTTTGGATTCTGCAAGATTTTTTTCATTAATCACCCCGGATTCTTTCATTTCCATGTAGAGATCATTTCCTTCACGAGTACGTTCACCTACTCCACCAAATACGGATACGCCTCCGTGAGCTTTGGCAATGTTGTTGATCAATTCCATGATGAGTACTGTTTTACCCACTCCAGCTCCCCCAAATAGTCCTATTTTTCCTCCACGGCGATAGGGGGCTAAAAGATCCACCACTTTAATCCCGGTTTCAAAGATTGATAATTTCGTATCTAACTGTATGAAGGCGGGTGCAGATCTATGAATAGGAGATGTTGTGCGAGTATCGACAGAACCTAAATTATCAACGGGCTCTCCAAGAACGTTGAAAATTCGTCCGAGAGTAGCTCCCCCGACTGGAACACTTAGAGGAGCTTCCGTGTCAATCACTTTCATTCCTCTCATCAGACCATCTGTAGCACTCATAGCTACAGCTCTCACTCGATTATTTCCTAATAATTGTTGTACTTCACAAGTTACATTAATTTGTTGACCGACAGTATCTCGACCCTTAATTACCAAAGCATTATAAATATTAGGCATTTTGCCCGGTGGAAAAATGACATCCAGTACTGGGCCAATAATTTGAGCGATACGCCCCAGGTTTTGTTCTTCAAGTGTAGAAACCACAGGATCAGAAGTAGTGGGATTGCTTCTCATAATCATAAATCATAATAAATATGTCAAAATTCTTTTTTGAAAAGTACTGAATCGAAAATCAATATCCGATAGCAAGTTGATCAGTTAATTCCATAAGAAATAAATGGGCGTTAGCATTCGATTGAGTTGGTACCACCCAATCGAATCCAATTTAATCCTTTACTCAGTAAATGAGTCAATTTTCAATTCTTTCTATTGTCTTTTTTCTTTTTTTTCTTTTTTTTTTATTTGTGTTGTGCACCTATTCTTCTTCTTTATATACCATATCTGTTCCCTTTTCTATATGAATTATGCCTCTTTTCACATCTAGGATTTACATATACAACATATATTACTGTCAATAGAGGGGGGGGGTGGGGTCCTCTATTCTTTCTTTTTCTTTCTATATTCTATATTTCTAATAGATTCTATTATTAGATTAAGAAGAATCTCGAATTATTTAGAATTCAATTTCAATTATTTTCATTAATTGAAATTGAATTTTTTCATTTTATTTGATGTTTTTCTTTATCTTTCTTTTGATATTTTTATTTATTTTTTTCTATTCATTATTCTTCATACTCATTTGAATAATGAATAGAAAAAAAATTAAGAAAGTGATCAATTCCATTAGAAATAGAAATTTTCAAAACGAAGAT